TATTTCATATCCCCCTTTTTCTTTACGTATGATTTTACTTACTATACCTGCTGATGTAGCATTATAGACTGTATTGTTACTCTTACTCCCATCGGGATAAATCTGACCCCTACCTCTGTTCCCGCCTACATATATAGGATATTTTAAGAAGTGAGCGTCTTTTTGAATAGCGGGGTCTGGGGAAAGAATAGGAAAGGTGATTTCACTATATTTCTGACCTGGAACAGGACCTATCACAAGAATGTTTTTTTGGGGGGGGCGATAACTCTGAAAAGAAAGATTGCCCATCTTTTTTTTCATTTCGGGAGAAATACGATCGGGGGGGGCTAATTCAAATCCCTCAGGTAAAATAAGAACAGCCCCTACATTCAAACCCCCTTTTTTACCATTAGCAAGAACCTGTTTCAGTTGCATATCATAAGGGATTCTTACAACTGCTTCAAATACAGTATCAGGAAGTATCGCTTGTGGAACCTCAATATCTACGGGCTTATTAGCTAAATGGCAATTGGCACAGACAATACGCCCAGTCGCCTCTCGTGGATTTTCATAACCCTGCTGCGCAAAAATGGGATATGCATATGAAGTAGATGGCCAAGTTATTGCATATAGCATGATCGATACAGAAATGGAGTGAGCCATCTGCTCTTTTATCCGAGAAAAGATATTTCTTTTTTGCATGGTCCAATCGTTGATCCCGAGAATTTCTACAATAAATTAGGTAGGTTACTAGTATAGTTCCCTATCCACGATTCTGCTATTGTAATGGAATAATTTTACTGGAATGGAATACAGAGAAGAATCTCTGGGATGGGTATAAAAGGTGAGTAAAATTTTTAATGCTTTGTTTATGTATGTACAAACAGAGTAACAAACATTATGATTTGATTAATATCGGTGAATCAGTCTTTAGTCATTCATTGAATGATAAATCACTACAAGTGACGGAGATACGCGATTTAAATAACGGAAAATCCAATATTTTAAAAGTGTATCTAGGATGACTGGGAAAGTGGAAACAAGACCAGATATAATTTGATCATTATGATAAAATCCAAAATCCTTGGAGATAGAGCCAATCATTAGTTCCCAACCATGAGGTGAATGGAATCCGATACATAAATCAGTTAATAAAAGAATATAAAAAGCTTTTATTGTGTCACTTAAGTTGTAGAGAAATTCTTTCACCCAAGAATTAAGAACGAGAAGTTCTTCATTAGCCAGAATAGAATAACCACTTAGAATAGTGAAACAGATTATATTTGCCGAGAAGTGCAAAATACTATGAATATGACCCTCATTGTGCATCTTGACCAATTGTATCGTTTCTTTGTGGATTCCTATACGGAGCTTTTGTATATGTGTCTCCGGGTACTCCTTTATAATTTCGTCCAAAAAGAAAAGTTCTTCTAATTCTATGAATTTTTCTAGAAGATTCTTTTCTTTAATATCATTCAAAAACGTTTCAGGTTGCCTAGTATTCCACCAATTTGTAAACCAGGATTCCATATTTTTTTTTAATGAGAGAGAAACCCACCAGGGTAAAAATATAATAGATGCAAAATATGTTAGGGTAGTGAATGTTTTCTTTTGTGGCATTTTTAATCTGTAAATTACTAATGAAACCACCTCTTTCGTCGACTCTATCCGATCAAATATTTCTATGAAGCATGAGTTCTATAACAAGGTATCGAACCTATGGATCTAAGCCTCCTTTTTTCACTTATTGGTTAGTCCTTGGATCAAGAAAGAATATAGAAATAAGAATAAAGGTTTGCTTCGAATGAAGCAAAAAATTTCCGGGTCTTTCAATTAGTCAAATTTGAAACAATTGCATCTTTTCGATGAATGTTCGAAACAGCCGCCTTTGTTAGATCAATTATTTCGAAGGGCTACCTACAGCCCAGGAATAATTGAGGGAAATTATGAAAAATTTGATATAATGGCGAAATCTAAAATGAGTAGCAAAACCTGAGAAAGTTTGGATATTTCTAGTTATTAAGGGATCCAATCATTGATGATCAAGCAGGAAAAAGGCGTATAATAAAGAAAAATCGCTTGACAAAAAAAAAGAGGGGTTATTTACAATATAGAATTCATCTGTATCTAACCTACCAATTCAAAATAAAATAGTGAGCCCCAAAAAAAGACGAATTCTAGATTATATTCTGAAATGTTCTGAGATATGTGAAGAACCCATACTTCTTAGACTTGTTACTAGTCTGAAAGAATTTAGTTTGTTTTGTTTACACAAAAAAAGTTTTTTCTGTGTATTCCATATACATCGGCTTTTGCTCGAATGAGTGTTCTGAAAAAACTGAAGTTAAGTTCTATAAAATGAAGATTCCTTAGTCCCCTCCCCCATGCTAACAAAGCATTAATTCTTCTCATTTCAAAATACTTCAATTGGTACGCGCAAGAAATAGGCTAATTCAGCTGCTTTTTGTTCAATTTCTCGTGGAGTCAGGTTCTCATCAGTACGAGTCAAGGGAATGGCTCCCTGGCCTCTGATTTCCATATAAAGGACACGACGAGGAAAAAGACCCTCTTTAATTTCGATTCTAATCGACTGTACATCCCTCATAAGGAATCGAAGGAAGATACGACGATTTATTCCAGGAAATCCCCAACGAAAAATACACACTATTCCTTCTTTTCGATCGAATCGGTCATAACCACTACCTACATTCCACGAAATTGTGCACCACAAATAGGAGCTAATGAACAGACCCGCGATCCCATAGAAAGACATAACGATGCCTTGTGGAAAAAATAGGATTTCCTGAGACGGGAATACGGATATCAGATTCCTACCAAGATAACTAGAAGTTCCAACCAATAAGAAACCTAGTGAACCTAAAAGAAGGATACAGGCCCAGCAGAAATTACTTGTTTTTCGAGACCCCGTTATAAGTTCTATCCATATACGTTCTGAGCGCCAGTTCATACTAAATCAAGTTGCATTTTATTGGAATTGAGAGAATAACCCAAATGAATTTTACTTTACTTTTTTTGTTCCCGAAGTAACTCTCATCAACTAGCACTATTATGATGTGAACCATTATAAATAATTCATCAAATTGGTTAGATATAAAAGCGTCTGCTTCATAGGGATCTAGACAATCTTATTTTTTTGAACATGAAGAAATAAAGAAGCCATTGCAATTGCCGGAAAAACTAGGCCCACTAAAGGCACAAAAATGGAGGGTAAATCAAAAGTTGTCATAGAATGGATACCTCGATTTAAAATTTGTACCTGTTATAAAGATATCTTATGATAAGTATATCTATTATAAGTATAGAATAATAAGTGCAAGGAATGTAGAACTAAATATGAGTTCTCGCGGTAGATATCGAAATATGCACGATTTTTATTCTATAATTTTATCTATTTTAATTTTTCTATCTCTATAATACGTAAGAGGATAAGATTAAATCCTTTATTCTTCCTAAAATATTGCCAAAAAAAATGCATTCTTTTATCCTGTTGATCAAAACTTCCTGATTCCTAATCAGGAATATAGCACCAATTATAGGTATAAAATACGGATCTGGGGGAAAAAAGTATCCGAAACTTCTGATTCTTCTTACAATATAAATGTATCTTATGTCCGTAATGAAAACGAACTCTTCCTTTTTTCTTTACCGATAACTAAAATCTTTCTTTGCCCCAAAGAAAATAACTTAATTGAATGCTCTACTTGATTTAATTTTTATTTAAGGGAAAGAAACCGTGAAGCTGAAATAACTCACTCAGAACACTTTTTAAAAGATTACGTGGTACGATTGAGTCCAATAAGCCCTTATGGAATAAATACTCAGCCGCCTGGGAACCATCAGGTACTGTCTTATTCAATGTTTGTTCAATTACTCGTTTACCCGCAAATGCAATGTAAGCATTAGGTTCGGCAATAATGATATCTCCCAACATACCAAAACTTGCAGTCACCCCACCGGTTGTAGGAGATGTAAGGATTGATACATAGAATAACTTTTTATTTGATTGATAATTATATGAAGCGGAAGATATTTTAGCCATTTGCATCAAGCTCAAACTTCCTTCTTGCATGCGCGCTCCTCCCGAAGCACAAACTATAATAAGAGGGAGAGCTTTACGACTCGCATGCTCGATCAAACGGGTAATTTTCTCGCCTACTACGGATCCCATACTGCCCCCCATGAACTGAAAATCCATAACCCCAATAGCTATGGGAATACCATTTAGTTGACCTATGCCTGTTTGAATAGCCTCAGTTAACCCTGTTTTTCTTTGATAAGAATCGATACGATCTTTATAAGGTTCCTCTTCTGAATGAAATTCAATGGGGTCCATAGAAACCATGTCTTCATTCATAGGATCCCAAGTACCCGGATCAACCGAAAGCTCGATTCTATCTGAACTGCTCATTTTCAAATGATATCCGCATTGTTCACAAACATTTAGTTTTGACTTAAAAAATTTCTTATAATTTAACCCATAACAACTTTCGCATTGAATCCACAAATGCCTGTATTTTTTATTTATATCGAGATCATTATATCTTCTTCTCATATTGAAATCACTTCTATTTGTGCTAATTCTTATACTGGAACTCTCGTTGTCACTACTATTTACACTTTCATTACAAATGTAACTATACATGTAACTGTCGCTGTAATTGTCGCTACCGCCCGAAATGTAATTATCAATACTGATTTCAGAACGAAGATAACTATCAATGCAATTAAAAATGTGATTATTCCAACTATATTGAGTATCATACATATAACGATCATAGTAGTGATTGTCACTTTGAGAACCAGTATTCAGATAACTAGAAAAGGCACTTTCTAGTTCATTCATAAAAGAGCGGTCGTTGTCAATCTCGAAAATAAAATTTTCAATATTAAAATATATCGAATAACTGTTACCATTATGATCTCTAACTAAAAAGATGTCATCAGAGATGAAACTCCGAATGTCCCTGACATCGAAAAAAGTATCCATATTATTAGAACTG